GGGTAGGTACAACCAATCAATTCTAACTAGAATCTAACTAGAAAGCGATCAAAATAGAAAATTTTTCATCATAATAAAAGCAGGATCTTTCCTTCTAGGCTGGGGGGATAAAGAGAAAATTGTTTTCTTACAAAAACGAAAAAAAAAAATTCTATTTCTATTCATGTTTGCAAAAACAATGTTTTCTTCTTTTTCTGATTATCTATTTATACTATACCGACCGGATTAAATCAAGAAATTAGAAATTATAATGAATTGACTGAGCGAGGGGTCTATATTTTATGGTTAATGGATATCTTTAGATCATGATTCTATCTATTTAGACTATGATTCCATATCAGAAGAATTCTCAAATTGCTTTATAGGCCAGTTTTAGAGTTATCAAAAAAACCCTTATCCTATCTATCTATTCTATTAAAAATAGAAATAGATAAAGAATTTTTTTATAGTTGATTGTATAGTGTATACACGTAAATATACAACACAAAAAAATGGGCGGTTATTCTATTTTCATCATACAATGATTCTTTTTCTTCTTTGTATCATAATTCAACCAACTGAGGTTATTCTAAGCTGTAACTTCAATCAAATAAGAATAGTTTCTTTCATTGGTAGACTATTCCAGTAAAGTAAGATGGAATCGAATCCGGTTCCCATATTGATTTCTTAGTTCTTATCAATTCTTTTTTTGAATATTGAATTTTTTAAGATCGAATAGACTGACCATTTTTTTCTTTTTTTCATGAGAATGAATATGTTTTTATGTTATTTCGTACTGTAGAATTCTTTTCCTTGGGGGATCATTTTCCCGCGAGAAGTAATGAGAACAATGATAGAATGGATTGCTACCTATGTCTAGATCGCGGATAAATGGAAATTTTATTGATAAAACCTTTTCAATTGTAGCCAATATCTTATTACGAATAATTCCGACAACTTCAGGAGAAAAAGAGGCATTTACCTATTACAGAGATGGTGCGATTTGATTTTTTTTATTACTCTCAGTCTTACGAGAAAAGAAATACACACGATTCGTGATCGGTAAAAAAAGAAAATAAAAAAATCTACGCTTGTTGAAGGTAAAGTTTGGAAATAGAACAATTCCTTCTGTCGTGTATCCTCGATTAATGCAGCCTCAGATGCTATGTTTCAATTCTCGATTCTAGTATTGAGCGAAAGGTTATACCTATGGTTCGGTATTACAGGTCAATCCTAGTCCACTAATACCAATAGGCAGCAGAGGGGAAGAAGCACTACACCTAGGAATCAACAACACTAAAACTTTGTTATAAATTATCCCTTTCTTTAGCAGGCTTGGGACTAAAAGAATGGTTGGGACAACAAACATCCATCTCGTTTGTATTTTGGATACCCGTATAACCATCGAAGGCTGTTGAAGTGACTTATTTCTGGAATTTGGGAAGCGTTGAGAACAAAGAAATTGTTGGAGTTATCATTTCTCTCTAGTACCAATACGTTTGATGTTAAGAAAAGATCTCTTGCAGGAAGGTTGGCTAGAGATTTCTTGTAAAAACACTAGCCCTACTCAGTTCATAATGAGAAGTTTTTCATCTTCTTTATTTTATCATTTTATCATTATGCACATAAGGGAGGAGCCGTATGAGATGAAAATCTCATGTACGGTTCTGTAACGGAGATTCTTTGAATTGAATGACGACCGTAACGGATGTCAGCCCAATCCGAAGGAAATTATGCGGAAGCTTTACAGAATTATTATGAAGCTATGCGACTAGAAATTGATCCCTATGACCGAAGTTATATACTCTATAACATAGGACTTATCCACACAAGTAACGGAGAACACACAAAAGCTTTGGAATATTATTTTCGAGCGCTCGAACGAAACCCATTCTTACCACAAGCTTTTAATAATATGGCCGTGATCTGTCATTACGTGCGACTATCTCCACTATAGAAAGAAAAAAGTAAAGAAAGATCAAATTCACTAGTAAATACTATAAAAAAGGGCTTTCTACATAAGCATCGTCTAAAACAACGATTTTTATTAGCTGTAGAAAAGAAAGAAACTTCATAGAAGTTGAAATATGAAGAAATAGATATGCCTAGCTATTTTAGTCTATGGGTAAAGTATCTAATTGATAGAGTAAGCACCGTAAAGATCAATTAGCGAGGTTTTGGCCGATACAATAAGAACTGCTTACTTATGTCATGATGTGAGACAAACGTTAGTAATCAACTTATGTAATAGAGTTGATCCACTAAGGTATTGAGCAGCGGTGTAGGATCAGATCCCAAAGATAGTAAGTCTTTCCTTTCGAAAGTCTTTTTCAAAAATTCTATATAATCTAAATTTCTATATGATATGAAACTGAGATAGTTACCTTTCAGAAAATTCTAATGATAGGCGAAATGTCTATGTTTTATTCTTCTGAAGGTGGGAGAAAAGATAAAACTAAAATAAACCGGATTTTTAATCCAAACTTAAGATTTAAGTTTGAAACTCATTTTATTAACTTCT